TTATTTTAAATTAAAAATATAAAATCGTAGACTTAATAATTTTATATATTGAATTTTTAATTGATAATTTTATTGATAAAAAAAATTATTTTGCTTATAAAAAGTGGATTTTTTTCCCGACTTTTTGATTTTTACTAAATTTGATTAACTAGCCTAAATCCTAGACAAATTCACATTTCCAAAATTTTTGTTGTTGAACCTTAGGTTCCTAATAAATGTTTATAATGGTAACTACACTAATTTTAATATTATATCTCATAACCTATGTATATAATTATTTATATATATAGGGATTATTTATTTATATATATATATATATTAATATAGAATAGTTTACAAATAAATAGAATATTAGTAAATAAAAGTGGAAAAGGTCTAAGGATTAGATAAGTCTGTTTATCTATACCATATTCAAAGATCAGGTAATAATTGTTTACAAAGAAAGAGAGAGCTTATTTGAAAATTAAATTTTAATATCTAATATAGAACCTGTATTTAAGATACGAATCTATTTTTATATTATATATATATATATTAATAGATAGAATATTTCAGGTATATATTGGTTACCTCGGTTAAGTATTATTTAATATAAACTCTTTAATTATATTGATAATAAATTATTATATGTACATATTGTTAATAATTAAATTATTTATATAAGCAATATAAAATTATGAGAAAAAAAAAAAAACTCTGTTTTTCTATTGTATAATTAAATAATTTATTTGATTACATTTAAATAAATTATTTAAATATTATTTAATTTTTGTTTGATTAATTATTAAAAATTTTAAAATTATATTTCTTGTGTATAATTATTTTTACTAAAAATGATTATTGAATACTTACCCTTGATATAAAAATTTTTTAGGTTTATAATTTTTTTATTTTATAGAGAAGTTTTAATTTTCACAGTTAATTATTATTGATTTTCTAATATAATTTTAAAATTTTATTATAGCGGGCGTCGCGCTGGGAGATAAGGGCAATCTTTGTAGCGTATACCATGGGGTTTACTTTTATAGTTGTGTTGGTTGGGGCTAACATAAACATATAAAGATCTTAATATTAGCATTAATTTAAGCTTAGTTAAGACGAGGTGGCTAATAGTCAGTTGACTTATTTAAGTTTTAATAACAATTTGTTGACTAAAGGGCTAGGGGTTACCAGTTGGTAGGGGGGTACTTTTAAAATTAGAAAAAGGTATTAAAGGGGAAATTTTTTGAGATTAATAAATCAAATAAAAAATATTTTAGGTTAATAGTTTTTATTTATCTTTAAAAGTTTTAATTAAACTTGGGGTTTTAGTTTATTTTTTTTTACATGTATGATTAAGGTTAAATGTTTAAATAATTTTCTTTTTGCAGTAGTTAGTATTATATATTTAGTAATTTAAGATTTAGAAATTGATTATAATTTTAATAAAATTTGTGCCAGCAATTGCGGTTATACAAATAATGTGATTGAAATTTTTTGGTAAATAATTAATTATTAAATTATTTTGTTTATAAGTTAAATTTATTAGGTGAAATTTTTAAATTTATTTATGTTCTTATTATTATTTATGAGGTTATGAAAGTTTAAATAGAAACTAGGATTAGATACCCTATTATTTAAACTGTAAATTAGGTATGCCAGATTAGTAACAGATTATTTTCTTGAAAATTAAAGATTTTGGCGGTATTCTAGTCCATTCAGAGGAACCTGTCCTGTAATTGATAGTCCACGATTAACTTTACTTTTTCTTTTAGTTTGTATATCGTCGTGATCGAATATTTTATAAGAATTAGAATATTCAATATGTATTATTATAATAAATGTCAGATCAAGGTGCAGTTTATGGAGAAGAAGAGATGGGTTACAATAAATTTATTTCTGGTTTAAATGGAGAATAAATATTTATTAAATTGGATTTGATTGTAAGATTTTTTAGTTAAAAAATCTGATTTTGGCTCTAGAATATGCACATATTGCCCGTCGCTCTCATTTAAAGTGAGATAAGTCGTAACATAGTAGATGTACTGGAAAGTGTATCTAGAAAGATCAGATTATAGCTTAATAGAAAGTTTTTTATTTACATTAAAAAGTTCATTGTGCAATTCAATGTGATTTGAATTAAGTAATAAATTATTTAGGGTTTAGATAATGAAATTATTCTTTATTTTAGTAATTAAATAGAAAAAAGGTTTTTAGTTATAGTTTATTAGTAAAGTGATTTAATTTTGAAATATATTTAATTTATTAAGAAGAAAAATTTAGTTTTTGTACCTTGTGTATCAGGGTTTATTAATTATAAATTATTTATTTAATTTTCTCGAATTAGAAAGAGTTAACAGACTATAAATTTGATTGTAACATAAATCTTTAAAATAGTTTGTTTGAAATGAAACGTTATTCGTTTTCTAAAATATCTAGTTTTTTAAGAAAAGAATTGAATTCTGTTGTTTATTTGATTTAGTTTACATGGTATAACTGAATTAATAAATATTAAATACTTAGTGGGATGAGCTTTTAAGTAAATTACTAAAATTGGTTTATTATAAACAATAATTTGTACAATTAAAATTGTTGATCAATAAAATAACTTTATAGTTAATTATTTTATAATATGATTTATATGAATTTTAGGTTTTATATTAAAATGTAATTTTTAATTTATAGAAATTAGTGATTATGATAAAATTAGTAAAGTTTTGATTGTTAGAGTTTATAAGATTGGGAAGGTTTTTTAAAGGAATTCGGCAAATCAACTTTTCGCCTGTTTATTAAAAACATGTCTTTTTGATTATAATTTAAGGTCTAATCTGCTCAATGAGGATTTAAATTGCCGCGGTATTTTGACCGTGCAAAGGTAGCATAATAATTAGTTTTTTTATTGGAAGCTGGAATGAATGATTGGACGAGGGAGAAGCTGTCTCTATAAAATTTTATTTTGAACTTAACTTTTGAGTAAAAAGGCTCAAATGATATTTAAAGACGAGAAGACCCTATAGAGTTTAATACTTTATTTATTAAAAGTTTTTTGGTCATTAAGTTTTTTTATTAAATAATTTATTTGGTTGGGGTGACTTAAAGATTAAATAAACTCTTTAAATTTATTAAATCATTGATTTGTGATTATAGAATCTAGTTTTTCTAAACATAAGAAAAATTACCTTAGGGATAACAGCGTAATTTTTCTTTAGAGTTCTTATTGTAAGAAAAGTTTGCGACCTCGATGTTGGATTAAAATTATTTTTTGGTGCAGAAGCTGAAAAATTAGGTCTGTTCGACCTTTAAATTTTTACATGATCTGAGTTTAAACCGGTGTGAGCCAGGTTGGTTTCTATCTTGAATTTGAGGTTAATATTTTAGTACGAAAGGACCAAATATTAAGTATTTTTACTTTGTTTTTGAATATTATTAGTTACTTTGGCAGATTAGTGCAATTGATTTAGAATCTTTAAATGTAAAGTTTTACAGGTAATATTTGTATAGTTATGATTTGATTATAGTACTGATTAGGCTAATTGTTTTAATTGTATGTGTTTTAGTTGGAGTGGCCTTTTTAACTTTACTTGAACGAAAGGTATTAGGATATATTCAGATTCGTAAGGGGCCTAATAAAGTGGGATTTTTAGGAATTCTTCAACCTTTTGGGGATGCCATTAAGTTATTTACTAAGGAGAGAACAAATCCAATTATATCTAATTACTGATCTTATTATTTTTCTCCAGTGTTTAATTTATTTTTAGCTTTAACTTTGTGGATATGTATTCCCCTCTTTTCAGTATTTCTTCATTTTGGATTAGGGATATTATTTTTTCTTTGTTGTTCAAGATTAAGAGTCTATACAATTATGATGGCTGGTTGGTCATCTAATTCTAATTATTCCCTCTTGGGAGGATTACGTTGTGTTGCTCAGACAATTTCTTACGAGGTGAGATTAGCATTAATTCTTTTATCTTTTTTGGTTCTTATTTCTAGAATAAATATTTTTGATTTGGTTTTTTATCAAAATTATATTTGATTTTTTTTTATAGGTATTCCTCTTGGAATAGTATGGTTTGTTTCTAGATTGGCTGAGACAAATCGGACTCCTTTTGATTTTGCTGAGGGAGAATCAGAATTGGTATCAGGATTTAATATTGAGTACAGAAGAGGGGGTTTTGCTTTAATTTTTTTAGCTGAGTATTCTAATATTTTATTTATAAGAATGTTATTTAGTTTATTGTTTTTTGGTGCTGATTTAATGAGGTGGATATTTTTTCTTAAGGTTCTTTTTATTTCTTTTTTATTTTTATGAGTTCGAGGGACTTTACCTCGGTTTCGTTATGATAAATTAATGTATTTAGCTTGAAAAAGGTTTTTACCGGTTTCTTTAAATTATTTATTTTATTTTTTTGGATTAAAGTTGTTTATTTTTTCTTTAATTATTTAGTTAATTAAATTTAGTAGAAGTTAATAGGAAGGTTGGATTCCTTTATTATATTTTCAAAATATATACTTGTACAAGTTCATTAACTAGTTTTTGAATAGGACATTGTCTCATATTTTTGATAAGATAAATAGAGCTGGAAAGTATAGGAAATAAAGAACTGTCAGGATTTGCCCAGTGATGATGAAAGGGTCTTCAACTGGACGTGCTCCAATTCAGGTTAATAAAAGAGTAATTGATAGAAATCTTCAGAATAGAATTTTATTAATTGGGTAGAATTGATTTCTTTGAATCTTCTTCTTGAAGATAGGTATGATCAATAAAATAACAATAGATATAAATAAAGCAATCACTCCACCCAGTTTGTTAGGGATAGATCGTAGAATTGCATACGCAAATAAGAAATATCATTCAGGTTGGATGTGGACTGGGGTTACTAGAGGATTCGCTGGAGTAAAATTTTCTGGATCTCCTAGTATATAAGGATTATATAAGGTTAGTAAAGTTAAGATTATAAGAGTTAGATTGAATCCAAATAGATCTTTAAAAGTGAAATATGGATGGAATGGTACTTTATCAATATTGCTATTTGTTCCTAAGGGGTTATTTGATCCTGTTTGGTGGAGGAAGATTAAATGAATTATTGATAATGCTATTACAATGAAGGGAAATAAGAAATGAAGGGTGAAAAATCGAGTTAAAGTTGCATTATCTACGGCGAATCCCCCTCAAAGCCATTGGACGATAGTAGTTCCTAGATAGGGAATGGCTGAGAGGAGATTTGTAATTACTGTGGCTCCTCAGAATGATATTTGTCCTCATGGAAGAACATATCCTAGGAATGCCGTTCCTATGACGGCTAGAAGAATAATTACTCCTACTGATCAGGTTGCTGAATATATAAATGAGCCGTAGTAAAGACCTCGTCCTACATGGAGATAAATGCAGATAAAGAAAAATGAGGCTCCATTTGCATGAAGGGTTTGTAGTAGTCAGCCATAATTTACGTCTCGACAAATATGAGTTACTCTGTTGAAGGCTAAGGAGATATCTGGGCAATAATGTATTGCTAGGAATACTCCAGTTAGAATCTGGATAATCAAGCATATTCCTAGAAGTGATCCAAAATTTCATCATGCTGAAATATTGGAAGGAGAAGGTAAGTCTACAAGAGAGTTATTTACAAGTTTCAGAAGTGGGTGAGTTTTTATGATTTTCATTAGAATTTTTGTCGTAATGGTCCATATGAAATATTAGTAATTTTTACTACGGCAATTAAAGCTACTAATAAGTAGATAATTATTATTAATATAATTATATTGGATGGAAAGTTTAGATATTTTCTTAAGGATAATCTAAACAATCAATTCCTGGTCGAATGAAGTGTATCAATATTAATTAATTCTTGGTGGGTGAGAAACGAATCACTAAAAAATGTTAGTAAAGTTAAATTTATCATTATAAATATTGTAATAGTAAGTTTATTAGAATATTGGAATTTTTCGTTTGAGGCTACTCTTGTTATGTAAATAAAAAGGACTAGTATCCCACCAATTATAATTATAAAAAGAATATAGGAGAATCAGAAGTTATGGGATATTAATCCTGTAATTATGGCAATTAGGATTGCTTGAATTAGAAGAACAAATCCTATGGATAATGGGTGTGTTAAGAATATAAATGTTAAGGTTATTGTTGTTGAGATTATGTATAATAATTGGATAATTTCAGAGAATAGTTTATAAAAAATTTTAATTTTGGAGATTAATGATAGGAGAATTCCTTTTTCTGAAGTTTTAAAAGGCAAGGCTTATTGTTGATTTACAAGACCAATATTTTGTATTTAAATTATTAAAACAATGTCAATTTTTAATGTTAGGTTTCCTTTATTTATATATTTTGTTGGATTAGTAGTATTTTGTTTTAAATGTAAACATTTGCTTTTGATACTTTTAAGGTTGGAGTTTATTGTTTTATCTTTGTATTTTGGGGTTTATATTTGTTTATCAATATATATATATGAATATTATTTTTCAATGATTTTTTTAACTATGAGAGTTTGTGAAGGTGCATTAGGGTTATCTATTTTGGTTGCTATGATTCGGTCTTACGGAAATGATTATTTTCAGTCTTTTAGGCTTTTATGATAAGGATTTTATTTTATATCTTTTTTATGATTCCTTTATGTTTTCTTACTAACTATATTTGGTTGAATCAATTTGTTTATTTTTTATTATTTGTTTTGTTTATGTTGAATTTTAGTTATGTGGATTATTTTTCTAGACTTAGTTATTTTATAGGATGTGACTATATTTCATATTTTATAATTTTGCTAAGAATTTGAATTTGTTCTTTAATGTTGTTGGCAAGAGAAAAATTAAACAAGGAGAATTTTTTTTTTAAGTTTTTTTTATTGGTCTTACTATTTATGTTACTTTCATTGGTACTGACTTTTAGATCAATAAATTTATTTATTTTTTATTTATTTTTTGAGGTAAGATTGATTCCTACATTAATGTTAATTTTAGGGTGAGGTTATCAGCCTGAGCGAATTCAGGCAGGCTTATATATATTTTTTTATACTCTATTAGGATCTTTACCTATAATAGTTTCTATTTTTTATTTTTATTATAAGTTTAATTGTTTAGATTTTTTTTTCTTGAATGAGTGTGTTGACTCATTTCTACTTTATTTGTGTACAAGATTTGTTTTTTTGGTAAAAATCCCTATATTTTTTGTTCATTTGTGGTTGCCCAAGGCTCATGTGGAAGCTCCTGTTTCTGGGTCAATAATTTTGGCTGGGATTATATTAAAGTTGGGGGGTTATGGGTTTTTACGGCTAATATCTGTTTTTATAATTATTGGTTTAAAGGTTAATTATACACTAGTAATAATTAGCTTATTTGGTGGTTTTGTTATTTCATTAGTTTGTCTTCGGCAAACTGATATTAAATCTTTAGTAGCTTATTCATCCGTTTCTCATATAGGGTTAGTATTAGGGGGAATTATAACAATAAATAGATGAGGATTCTATGGTGCATTTGTAATAATAATTGCTCATGGTTTATGTTCATCAGGCCTTTTTTGTTTAGCTAATATTACCTATGAACGGCTAGGAAGACGTAGTCTATTTTTAAATAAGGGTTTAATTAATTTGATGCCAAGAATAAGGTTATGGTGATTTTTATTATGTTCTTCTAATATGGCTGCTCCTCCATCTTTCAATTTATTGGGGGAAATTATGCTTATTAATAGGCTGGTTTCATGAGGATTAATGACTATTTTTATATTAATATTGACATCTTTTTTTGGGGCTGCTTATTCTTTATATTTATATTCTTATAGTCAACATGGGAAATTGTATACCGGTACTTATTCTTTTTCTTTAGGATTTATTCGTGAATATCTATTGTTATTTCTTCATTGAGTTCCTTTAAATTTGTTGTTTGTTAAGAGTGATATATTTGTCTTTTATTTAAGTAGTTTAAATATAAAATATTGATTTGTGGAGTCAATGATATAACTTGTTATCTTAGATAATTATTTCAATTTGTTATATTTATTTTGGTGTTTTAATATTTTTTAGTTTATTATTATTTTTTTTTAGAATTGGTTTTATGATTATTGATTATAGTTTAATAATTGAAATCGAGTTTTTGAGATTTAATTCTAATATTATTTGTATAGCCTTGCTTTTTGATTGAATATCACTTTTATTCATAAGATTTGTTTTGTTTATTTCTTCAATAGTGATTTTTTACAGTTACGAGTATATGGGAGGAGACTTAAATATAAGTCGGTTTATTATGTTGGTATTCATATTTGTTGCTTCAATGATGTTTTTGATTATTAGTCCCAATCTCATTAGAATTTTATTAGGTTGGGATGGTTTAGGATTAGTTTCTTACTGTTTAGTAATTTATTATCAAAATGTTAAGTCTTATAATGCTGGAATGTTGACCGCCTTATCTAATCGGATTGGTGATGTAGCTTTGTTAATCAGAATTGCTTGAATGTTAAATTATGGTGATTGAAATTATATTTATTATTTGGATTTTATAAAGGATGATACGTCTATAGTAATTATTGGTTGACTAGTTTGTTTAGCTGCTATTACTAAGAGAGCTCAAATTCCTTTTTCTTCATGGCTTCCTGCAGCCATAGCTGCTCCTACTCCTGTGTCTTCTTTGGTTCATTCATCTACTTTGGTAACTGCAGGGGTTTACTTGTTAATTCGATTCAACTTTGCTTTGTCAAGTAATCTTATGATAGGTTTACTTTTTATTGCTAGAATGACAATGTTTATAGCAGGGTTAGGAGCTAATTATGAATTTGACTTGAAAAAGATTATTGCTCTTTCTACTTTAAGTCAGTTAGGGTTGATAATAAGAATTTTAGCTTTGGGAGAATATACTTTGGCTTTTTTCCATTTGTTGACTCATGCTCTTTTTAAAGCTCTTCTGTTTATATGTGCAGGGTGTATAATTCATAATTTGGGGGGTCATCAAGATATTCGTTATATAGGTAATTTAGTTAACCAGATGCCTTTAACATGTTGTTTTTTTAATATTTGTAATATGGCTTTATGTGGCTTACCTTTTTTGTCAGGATTTTACTCTAAAGATTTAATTTTGGAGATTTTTTCTATAGGTTATCTTAATTTTTATATATACGTTGTTTTTTTCTTCTCAACAGGATTGACTGTTTGTTATTCTGTTCGGGTAAGTTACTATTCTTTGTTTGGGGATTTTAATTTTTCTGGCTTTCATAATTTGAGAGATGAGGGGTTAGTAATGTTAAAGGGGATGTCAGGTTTAATTTTATTAGTCATTTTCGGGGGAAGAATGTTGATGTGATTAATATTTCCTACTCCTTATTTTGTTTGTTTACCCGATTTAATGAAGGTTATGGTCTTGTTTGTAATTTTTTTAGGGATTTTATTTGGGTATGAGTTTTCTAAGTTTATATTGAGTTATGAATTAAAGGGGTTAAAATTTTTAACTTCTAGCTTGTTTTTTGCTTCAATGTGGAATCTTCCTTATTTATCAACTTTTGGTGTTAATTACTATCCGATTAAGTTAGGTGGTGTCTATTATAAGGAGTTTGATCATGGGTGGTCTGAATACTTTGGTAGTCAAAATATTTATTTGAGATTAAAAAATAGGAGAAATTTGTTTCATGAAATTTTTAATAATAATTTAAAAATTTATTTGTCGATATTAGTTATTTGGATTATTTGCTTAATTATTTTTGTGTACTTTAATAGCTTATATTTAGAGCATGATATTGAAGATATCAAAGAGATTAATTTTATCTTAAAGTATTTATAAAAATAAGGAATTTTAATTTTACAATGAAAATGTAATGTTTTGTTTAAACTATATAAATTAGAAATATTAACGGAATTACACCGCTAGAGATGGAAGTTAGAAGCTTTATCTCGAAATATCATATTTCTTTAATTGAAGACTGAGTCTTATTGATATCATTAACAGTGATATACCTCTAATTTGGTTTCAACTAAAAATAAGGATGAGTTTAAATCATCATATTATTAGGTCGAAACTAATTACAATTATTGTTTCTTATTTAAGATAAATTAGCTGATGAGCTAATATTTTTTAAGTGCAAGTTAAACGTTACTTTTTTTTTAACTATTATCCTAGTATGCTCAGTTTAAGGCTCCTTGCTTTCATTCATGATAAAGCCCTCCCAGCAGAATTAATAAAAAAAATGTTGTGATTATAATAAAACTTAAGGTGTTAGTAATTTTTATAGAAATAATAAGTGGCAGAAGTAAAGTAATTTCTACGTCAAAGATAAGAAAAATTACTGCGATTAAAAAGAACTGGAGAGAGAACGGAATTCGTGCTGAGGATTTTGGGTCAAATCCACATTCAAAAGGGGACCTTTTTTCTCGGTCAATAAATGTTTTTTTAGAGATAATTGTTGCTAAAATTATTATAATTAATCTAATGATAATTATGATTGTTGCAATGCAGGTGGTTAAAAATATTATTTATGCTGATTTTTCAGATCCTTTGATTGGAAGTCAAAAATAATTTTTATACTACATAAATATCTACCTCATCAATAAATGGTTACATAAAGAAAGAGTCAAACTACATCAACAAAATGTCAGTATCAGGCTGCTGCTTCAAATCCAAAGTGATGAAGTGGAGAAAAGTGATTAAATAGTTGTCGAAAGAAGCATACTGACAGGAAGATAGTTCCAATAATTACGTGAAGTCCATGGAATCCTGTAGCTATGAAGAAAGCAGATCCATATACTGAGTCGGCAATAGTAAATCTTGATTCAAAGTATTCGTATCCTTGGAGTAGAGTAAAATAAAATCCTAATAGGATAGTTAATCCTAAACCATAAATTGATTGTTTATAATCATTTTCTATTAATCTATGATGAGCTCAGGTTACAGTAATTCCTGATGAGATTAGAATTAGAGTATTTAGTAATGGGATTTGGACAGGGTTGAATGTTTGAATTCCCTTAGGAGGCCAGATTATTCCTAGTTCAATAGATGGGGCTAGTCTTCTATGAAAAAATCCTCAAAAGAATGAAACAAAGAATAAAATTTCTGAAGTAATGAAAAGGATTATTCCTCATCGTAGTCCTAAGGCAACAGAGGAGGTGTGTAATCCTTGAAAAGTCCCTTCTCGAGTGATGTCTCGTCACCATTGGTATATAATTAATAGAGTATTAGTAAATCCTAATAGGAATAATGAAACATCAAATATGTGAAATCATTTAATTAATCCTATTATTATAGTCATAGCTCTAAAGGCTCCAAGAATTGGTCACGGTCTAACGTCAACAAGATGATATGGATGATTTTTATGTCTTCTCATTAGTTTACTTCTCTTGAGTATAGAGTTCTTAAAATGGAGAATACGTAGGATTGAATAACTGCTACTGCAGATTCGAGAATAAGCAATAGTAATTGGGTAATAATTAGAATATTTACTATTAATAGGCTTAAGGAAGTTCCTGTGTTTCCTAGTAAAGTAAGAAGCAAGTGGCCAGCAATTATGTTGGCAGTTAATCGAATGGCCAAAGTTCCTGGTCGAATAATATTTCTAATTGTTTCAATACATACCATGAAAGGTATAAGAACAGGCGGTGTTCCTTGGGGAACTAGGTGGGCAAATATATGGATAGTGTGATTGAATCAACCATAAATTATAAATCTTAGTCAAAGGGGAAGGGCTAAGGTTAATGTAAGGACTAGATGACTAGTTCTAGAGAATACATAAGGAAATAGTCTTAGAAAATTGTTGAATAAAATTATAGAAAAAAGGGAGATGAAGATTAGAGTTGTCCCCTTTATTTTACTGATTTTTAAAAGAATTTTAAATTCGTTGTGAAGAGCTGAAATAATTTTAATTCATACTAGATTAATACGGGAGGGAATTAGCCAAAATATAGTTGGTAAGAAAATTAATCCAAGGAAAGATCTAATTCAATTTAAAGATAAGTTTGTTCTTGTTGATGGGTCAAAGGTTGAGAATAAGTTTGTTATCATTTTCAGTTAATTGATTCAAGTTTTGGTGAAGATTTACGTGATTTATTCTCGTATTGAAAAGAAAAGTAGTTTAAAGTGTTTATGATTATAAAAATTATAATAAAAAGAATGAAGAGATTTATTCATCTTAAAGGGGCTATTTGTGGAATTAAAAATTATTAATTTATAATAATTTTAGCTTGACAAGCTAATGTTATTTTTTAACTAAATTTTTCATTAGAAGTAAGAGCTACATTACTATAGAGTGGTTTAAGAGACCAGTACTTGCTTTCAGTCACCTAATGAATATAATTTTACTCAGTTAATAAATGTTTTTGGAGAGATTCTTTCAATTACGATTGGTATGAATCTATGGTTTGTTCCACAAATTTCTGAACATTGACCAAAATAAACTCCTGGTCGATTTATAAAGAATGTGGTTTGGTTGAGACGACCGGGTGTTGCATCAACTTTTACTCCCATTGAGGGAATTGTTCACGAGTGAACTACATCAGTAGAAGTTACTATAAAGCGAATTTGGGATTTGAATGGTAATGGGAGACGATTATCAACATCTAGTAATCGGAAATCAGAAATTTTTCTTTCTGCAGGAGGAATCATGTATGAATCAAATTCAATTGCTTTGAAATCTGAAAGTTCATATGATCAATATCATTGGTGTCCAATAGATTTAACAGACAGGAGAGGAAAATTAATTTCATCTAGCAAGTATAAAAGTCGTAGGGATGGTAGAGCAATAAAAATTAAAGTTACTGCTGGTGCAATTGTTCAAATTAACTCAATCGTTTGACCTTCTAATAAATACCGGTTAATATACTTGTTAAAGAATAAAGTTAGTATAATATATCTCACAATAATTGTAATTATTAATAGAATAAGCATGGCATGATCGTGGAAGAAGGCCAATTGCTCTATTAAAGGAGAAGTTCTATCTTGGGAATTAATATTTAATCAGGTTGCCATTATTCTAAAAAAAGTTAAACTTTATGTATGGGGCTTAAATCCATTGCACTAATCTGCCATATTAGATATAATTAATTAGTTAGTATTGGTAGTTCAGAATATCTATGTTCAGCTGGGGGAGTATGTTGGAGTCATTCAATTGATGAAGATATTTGATTTGAAAAAACATTTTTTCGAAGCGATGTTATTCTCTCTCATATAATGAAAATGAAGAATAGAATTCTTACTGTGGAGATTAATGAACCTACTGATGATACTAGATTTCATGCTAAGTAAGCATCTGGATAATCAGAGTATCGACGTGGTATTCCTCTTAGTCCTAGAAAATGTTGAGGAAAAAATGTTATGTTTACTCCAATAAATATTGTTAGAAATTGAATTTTTAAAAGCTTATTATTAAGGGAGAATCCTGTAAATAAAGGGAATCAGTGGATTAGGCCTCCTATAATGGCAAATACTGCACCTATAGAAAGAACATAATGGAAATGAGCAACAACATAGTATGTATCATGGAGAATAATATCAATTGACGAGTTGGCTAGAACAACTCCTGTTAATCCTCCAACAGTGAAAAGGAAGATAAATCCTAATGCTCACAGTATTTGAGGAGAATAATTAATTTGAGTTCCATGAAGGGTTGCTAGTCAACTAAAAATTTTAATTCCTGTTGGAACAGCAATAATTATAGTAGCAGATGTGAAGTATGCTCGTGTATCAACATCTATACCTACAGTAAATATATGATGAGCTCATACTACAAATCCTAGAAGGCCAATTGCTATCATTGCATAAATTATTCCAATACATCCAAATGTTTCTTTTTTTCCTCTTTCTTGGCTTACAATATGAGAGATTATTCCAAATCCAGGTAGGATTAGAATGTAAACTTCTGGATGGCCAAAAAATCAGAATAAGTGTTGGTATAGGATTGGGTCCCCACCACCTGCAGGATCAAAGAATGAAGTGTTTAGATTTCGATCAGTAAGAAGTATAGTGATAGCTCCTGCAAGAACAGGAAGAGATAAAAGAAGTAAGAGAGCTGTAATTGCGACAGCTCACACGAATAGTGGTATTCGATCAAATGTAATTCCTGTTGATCGTATATTAATTACGGTGGAAATAAAATTAACAGCTCCTAGGATTGATGAAATGCCAGCTAAGTGTAAGCTGAAAATAGCTAAATCTACTGATGATCCTCTATGAGCAATATTGGCAGAAAGAGGTGGATACACGGTTCACCCTGTTCCTGCTCCGTTTTCAACAATTCTTCTTATTAGAAGAAGTGATAATGAGGGAGGTAGAAACCAGAATCTTATGTTATTTATTCGGGGGAATGCTATATCAGGAGCTCCTAATATTAGAGGTACTAATCAATTACCAAATCCTCCAATTATGATAGGTATAACTATGAAAAAAATTATGATAAAAGCATGAGCTGTAACAATTACGTTGTAGATTTGGTCATTTCCAATCAGTGAACCTGGGTTTCCCAATTCAGCTCGGATTAATAGGCTTAAGGAAGTTCCTAGTATTCCAGCTCAGGCTCCAAATAGGAAATATAGTGTTCCAATGTCTTTATGATTTGTTGAAAATAATCATTTATTAAGTAGGATGGCTGAGAACTAAGCGATAAATTGTAAATTTATTTACGGAATTAATTTCCTTCTACTAGGCCTTATATTCAATGATGATTTTAAATTGCAAGTTTAAAGGTGGATGAGGGATATCACTCTAAGGCTTAAAGGGGGGGGGGGTCTTTAATGGTAACTTTGAAGGTTACTAGTTTAATTTAACTTAAATCCTTCAAAATTTATAGAATGTTGACTGTTACTGTGATAATGATTAGACTTGAAATAGTAAAGAAATTAAACAAGGCTATAAAGAATCTTTTGAACTTAGTTAAAGTTACTCTTGTAGTTCAGTTATTTTCGTTGATATTTATCAGAAGTCTTGATAAGGTAATTCGTAAGTAGATGAATACTATGACTAGAGTGAAGATAATTATGATTGTTGGTAAGAGAATTATTTTGTTTTGTACTATAACTTGAATTGTAAGTCATTTTGGTAAAAATCCTAAGAAAGGGGGAATTCCTCTCAGGGATAGGAAGTTTATTATAAAAAATATTTTAGTTATGATATTTAAGTTTATAGCTTGATAGAGTTGATTAATAAAAAAGGTTTTCAGAGTTTTAAAGATTATGACCAAATTAATTCTAATTACTCTGTAGATTAAGAAATAATACATTCAAACTGTTTCTATAATTATCATAGTTCTAATTATTCATCCTATATGGTTGATAGATGAGTATGCTAGGATTTTACGTAGACTAACTTGGTTTATTGCTATTACTCCGCTAATTACTATGGCGATAAGAATAATTATGGATGTGAATATAATGAATTTTATGTTATACATGAGCAGAATTATTGGGGCGATCTTCTGTCATGTTAAGATTAGTAAGCAATTTATTCAATCTAATCCTTCTATTACTTCGGGGAATCAAAAGTGGAACGGGGCTATTCCTATTTTGGTTAGAAGTGAAGAATTTATTGCTATTAAGAATGTTGTTTGAGAACTAATGTTGGTAGTTAGGTTAATTTTTATTATTATTAAAATGATTGATATTAGGATAATAGTGGAGGCAATTGCTTGCACAATAAAATATTTTACGGCTGCTTCAGCCGATAAGATCCTTTTAGCGTTTTGTATTAAAGGGATAATTGAAAGGAGGTTAATTTCAAGCCCTAACCATATACCTAATCAGGAGTATGATGAAATTGAGATTAAGGTTCTTAGAAAAAGGGTTGATAGGAATAGAGCTTTGTAAGATTTTGATATTAAAAAGAAAAGGTTTACTTTATAGTTGGGGTATGAACCCAAAAGCTTATTATTAGCTTATCTTTTTTATGTTTTAGTATATGATGTATAAGAGTTTTTGATACTTTAGGGGATAGTTTAATTCTATCAAATATAATGAAGGTAAAATCTTACGTGATTTATTCTATCAAAATAACCCTTTTTTCTCAGGCACTTCATT